GAATCCATAGTTCCATTCTTTTATATAATATATTATTATATAATATTATATATATATATAAATATTATATATATATATATTTATATATATATTTATTATATTTATTATTAATTATAATTAATAATAAATAATTATAATTAATAATAAATAATATCTAAATTGAATCTCTAATTTGATTCTAATTTCAAATTAGAATTTCAATAAAAAAAAAATAAAGAAAATAAAAAACAAAAGGAAGGTTTTTTCAAGTCCTATTTTTTTTTTTTGCTTTTTTGTGTATAGTAATTTTATTTTTCAATTGGGGAGAGATGGCTGAGTGGACTAAAGCGTCGGATTGCTAATCCGTTGTACGAATTTTTCGTACCGAGGGTTCGAATCCCTCTCTTTCCGTTTCTGTCGATGATTCTTTATTTGAATTTTATTTATATTTTTAAATTTTTTGAGCACTTTTGTTTTCTTTCTTTCTTTTTTTTATTATTTAAATTGAATAGTTAAGTTTTGAATTAAGTTTTTAAATTGATAAATTGAATAGTATAGTTAAGTTAAAAGTTAAAGATGTTAAATAGATAAAACTAAAAATCCTAAGAGAAAAATCAAGCAAGGAGAAAAGAACTAATTTTTTATTCTTCACGTCCGGGATTACGTCCTGGATCATTAGATAAGAATCCGAAGATAAAAAGAGAAACAAAAAATATCACTACCGTATAAACAAATAGTTTTAGAGTAAGCATTACACAATCTCCAAGATCATTAAAAAAAAGAGAGAGAATTGATTCTCCTATACCACACCCTATGGTTACCCTATGGTTTGTTTTTTTTTTTTACGCAAAAAAAAAAAATGAAACGGTTTCGATAAATAGAAACAAATTCTCATCAATTTATTTGTAAGCCGAGTCATTTATTGTAAGCCGAATCATTTATTAGCAAAATTTTCTTTCATACCTCACAATTAATAATTCTAAATTGGTGGGGGACTTGAATCTCATAGGGTTTTTCAATGCAAAACGGATAAGAAAGAATAAGGAAATAAGAGGGTCTATATATATTGAGGCTATATAAGAATTTCAGTATTTGAATCGAAGATTCATACTATAAGACTTATCTGATCTTATCTTATCAATTGTTAGAATGTTTATTAGAATGTTATAATTGAATTTCTTTAAAAAAAAAAATTCTATAATTTTTCTAGAACTGTATTAAAGATCTTATCGAAAACTTACAGCAGCTTGCCAAACAAAAGCTAAGAGAAAAAAGAATAGAGGTATTACTGGCATAACATCCACAATTGGATTCAAAAAAGCGTAGGCTTCGGGCAATTTGGCGAAGAAAAAACTACTTGAATAAAGGGCAGAGTTAAGACAAATACAGACCAAACTAAAGATATTAAGCATAACAAACATTTTTTTCTTTAAGATAATTGTATTTTTTTTTTTTTTATTTTATTTAAACTTTTTTTATATAATTTTTATATAATATATAAATTTATATTATAAAAATTATATATAATATTTTTTTTTAATCTATTTTTTTAATATTATTTAATATTTAATTGAATTTTTTTTTTTAATATTAATATTTCATTTTTAATATTTAATTTATTAATTATTTTTATTTTTTATTTAATTATTAATTAATTATTTATATTTAATATATTTATTTATATTTAATATATTATTAATTATATTATTATAATTATATATATATATAAGTATAAGTAAGTATATTATATAAGTAAGTATATATATAACAGTAAGTATATATATAACTTAGTATATATAAGTATTATATATACTATCTAAGGAAAAAGATATACTATCTAAGGAAAAAGATAAGGAAAAAGGGGGCATCCAATACAAAGTAGACCCCCAAAACCCTTCTTGGATTTGAGCTTACCCAATTAAAAAAAAATATATATATATATATTTTAAATCAGAAATAAAAAGAGAATCGAAAAAATCATACTTTCATAGAATATCTTAATTGAATTATATGTAATGATCAATAATTTCAGTTGAATTCAATATCTCCACATATAAAAATAAAAAATCCTAGAAACAATCTAATCTACTAATCTAATATCTTCTAAATATCTAATTATATATAATATCTAATTATATATATATATATTTGGATATATATTTGGACTGTAATTGACGAATAACCAATACCAATATTAGTGTTTATTAGTGTCGAATAGAAATATAAATGGGGCGTGGCCAAGCGGTAAGGCAACGGGTTTTGGTCCCGGTATTCGGAGGTTCGAATCCTTCCGTCCCAGAGTATTGATAGCATGATATATCATATTAATAATAAATATTAAACTAAATATTCAAATTTTTTGTTTTGAGAAATTTTGAGAAACAGAAGGTTTCTCTTTAAGAGTATACTCTTTAAGAGTATATAATATTGGGTAAATTTTTTTTTTCTTATTTTTTTGGTGATTCGTCTCTAAATCATATATTTTTTCTTCAATCATATCTTTTTTTTTTTTCAAATTGAATTAAGTTCAAATAAGACGCGGATGTAATTGGGTGTATTTGTGACCCAGCTAAAAGGGGAACATAAATAAATAAAAAAAAGTAGGATGGCTTTTTCATCGCATACCCATCTCTTTCAATAAGTTAGTTCCTTATACTTAACTTATAAAAAAAACCTTACGTCCTATGTAGATGATTTAAATTAGATAGATATTTATATATTTATTTAATAAATATTAATTAATAAATATTAAAATTTTTAATGACGACTCATTGGCAATGGAAATGTGAAAGCTTCCTTTTTTTTCTATCCCTTAAGTGCTTATTCTTTTCTATTTCATTTTTTTTACCTATATATTTGTTTTGTATATTTGTTTATTTGAAATCACAGATGGTTTAATCCTAAATATGGATTTTTTTTTTCATTTTCATATGATGATAAAAAAAGGTCCTTACTATAAAAAAAAAAAAATAAAAAAACTTTTTTTTTGTATTCAAATAAATGAAATGATATCGAGTTGGAAAATTTTTCAATCAATTAAATCTTTTTAATTATTTCTTATGAATCTCTTAGTACTCAAAGAAGTGTGAAATCCGTGAATCGATCCTATCGAGTCACTTGAAGATAAGGTGTGTATTCAAAACGAATTTTTTATTAGTTTATTTAGTTATTTATAATAATAATAAATAGTTATTTATAATAATAATAAAATAATAAAAAATTTTATAATATTAATATAATAATAATAAATTTAGTTATTTATAGTATTAATAACTAAAAAAAAAATAATTTACTAATTCAGATTATTGTTATATATTAATTTTCATTTTAATTCATATTTAAATTTAAATAAAAAATTATAATATTAATTATAAATTTAATATTAATTAAAAATAAAAAAAAAAAATAATATAAATATAAATAAATAATATAAATAAATATAAATAATATAATATAATAATATAAATAAAATAATATTAATATATATTAATATATATATTCTATATCCATTCATACAATAAAATTTATACAATAAAATATCGATATCGGATTCATTTTAATTCTTGCCGAGACTTCTTTAGATTTAAAGATTTATCCATTCATCTTTTCATCTAGAAGAAAAAAGTCTAGATTACTATATGCCCAATGAATCGATGACTATTCATGATTCCATAATTGAATCAATTACATACTGGCTTCAAACTCGAGGAATGTTATGGTAAAACTTCGTTTGAAACGATGTGGTAGAAAGCAACGTGCGACTTGAAAGACATGATTAGCTGTGGATTCGTACATCCACCATTTATTTCTATAGAAATAAAGGTGCTCTTGGCTCGACATCGTTTGTTCTGTTCCACTAGAACCCATTTTTGGTTGATGATGTAATGTAAATATTACATGATGGAGCTCGAGTTGATTCATTTCTCAGGGGCAAGTATCTAGGGTTAGTGAAATTTAAAATTAATAAGATAAGTTAGAACAACTTCGTAAGTATATTTTGATATATAAATCGAAAGAAAAGGATCCAATTCGAGCAAGTTTCAAAAAAAAAAAGTAAATAATTTTTGTTGGAATTGGTAAAACTCTTTCGATCAAAAGTGTATCAAGCGGGAATCAACCATTCGTATGATTCTTTGATAGAAAGAAATCGCAAACAAAAAAAAAAAATGGTATGTTGCTGCTATTTTTGAAACGATTAAAGATCCCCGAAGTAATGTCTAAACCTAATGATTCATTGGCAAAGCTAAAGGGTCCTGGAACAAGTAAATACTCTTTTCAATTGTCTCAACAACTATAACTATATCAGAATAAATAAAAAAAAATGGATTCTAAATCTAAAGGAGACAGGCAAAAAGGGGGTAGAGACCACTCAACATCAATAAAATAAAAGGTTTTTGTTTTATTTTGAGTTAAGTTATTTGAGAACTTATACAACTTGAGTTATGAGGTTGCAAATATCAAATATGAGTGATTTTTTTCTTTTTCGGGAAAGAAAAGAATAAGAAAAGAAAAAATTGAATCATAGTCTAATTGATTTGATGAGTTTATGGATTTATTTGACAGCATAATTAGATATATAGATATATAAAATTTTTTTTTTTAATTTTCTCGAGCCGTACGAGGAGAAAACTTCTTATACGTTTCTAGAGGGGGGTGTATTGTTCATCTACATCTATCCCAATGAGCCGTTTATCGAATCGTTGCAATTGATGTTCGATCCAGAAGAGAAGGAAGAGCTCTTCGGAAAGTGGGTTTTTATGATCCGATAAAGAATCAAACCTATTTAAATATTCCCGTTATTCTTTATTTCCTTGAAAGGGGTGCTCAACCTACAGGACCTGTTCGGGATATTTTAAATAGAGCGGGGGTTTTTATGGAGTTTTGCCCTAATCAACAAACGAAATTAAATTAATTAATAGTATAATGAAATAAAAAAAGGGAAAGGAAGAGGGTGTGGATGACTTGTATATAGCTTTGTATAAACTTTTTCTCTCTTATTCCCCCGCTCTTTTGCTCTATTCATACCTAATTCTTATTTTTTATTGCTACGATAGAATACTGTCTTCTATTTCTATAACTATATTGATATAAATTTATATAAATGGATAGATAGAAAAAAGAACAAATACATGAAGTAATCGGGTCTATAAATATAACATAACAATTTGACATTACCTTCAATTCAATAAGGTGATTTTCGTTAGAAGTCTATGAACAAATAAAAAAAAAAAAGAGGGATTAAGCTTGCTTATTCAATTTATATTGTATTGATTCATTAATTGATATTCAATATTCAAAACCCAAGATTTTTTCTCCACTTTTTCCTTTCCTTAATTTTTGCGTACACCCCTTTTTTATCTGCGTCGATTATTTATGGAGTGCCAATACAACAGAATTCCTTAGTTTTTTTTTTTCATTTTTTTTTTTTTTTTATTTAATTGAATTTCAATTGTTATTTAATATTTAAGTTTATAATTCTTTTCTTTTGTTTTATTCATTATATATTTTTTTTTATCAAGATTCATATTGACAACAGTGTATCAAAGAAATATAATCCCATCGTGAATAAATGGATCTATTTATTTTTGTTCTATAGATTTTATTTTTTCGTCATCAAAAAAATGATGGGGTCCTTGGATTTGCTGTGATACAAACAAGACAAGAAGTCTTTTTTTTGATCGAAAAAAAAAATGGAAATCGAATTTTGAATAAATAGTGGATAGTGGATAACATAATAATAGAATAGACAAGAGGTGATCTATAATAGGTGATCTATAATTTTTTGACTTTCTTTTTTATTTGATAAAATTTCTTGTATTTTCGTATGATCTGTTCATTTTTATGTTCAGAATCAATTCTACTTATAAATTATTATATCTTTTTGCTATTTTAATGTAATGTTTTGATTGTACAATTCAATCTTTTTATTTATTTGAGTTTGATTGCGCTTGTATCTATACATCCTATTCAATTTCAATTAGTTTTTTTTAGGGTTGCTAACTCAATGGTAGAGTACTCGGCTTTTAAGTGCGACTCGATTTTTTACACATTTATATGAAGAAATGGATTCGTCCATACCATCGGTAGGGTTTGTAAGACCACGACTGATCCAGAAAGGAATGAATGGAAAAAAGAGCATGTCGTATCAATGGATAATTCTGAGAAAATTCAATTCTTATCAAATCAGGTCCAACCTCCTTGTCTTGACTTGGAACAAAAAAAATTAAAAGTTGGGTTTAATTAATAAATGGATAGAGCCCAACGGCTCCAATTATAGGTAAACAAAACAAAAAAGCAACGAGCTTTCATTCTAAATTTGAATGATTACCCGATCTAATTGTATGTTAAAAATATATTAGTGCTTGATGCGGGAAAACCTTTTCCATGAATGGATTATTTATTTATGTTATGAGTCCTAACTATTAGCTATTCTCCATTCATTATGGGGTGGAGATAAATGTGTAGAAGAAAGAGTAGATTGATAAAGAATTTTTTTTTTTTCCAAAATCAAAAGAGCGATTGGGTTGATAAAATAAAGGATTTCTAGCCATCTTGTTATCCTAGAATAGATCTTGTTATCCTAGAATAGAATTAACATAAAACAATTAGATTCAAAAAGAGAGGAGAGAGAGTCCGCGGATGAGTCTTACGTGTTTTCGAGGTATCTATTCTTTGATTACTCTATAATAGAATACCCCGCTTTGACTGTATCGCACTATGTATCATTTGATAAACCCCCCAATCCCCTATTCCTGACTCAAATCGAATTTTAAAAATGGAGGAATTTCAAAGATATTTTAAATTAGATAGATCTCGGCAACATGACTTCCTATACCCACTTATCTTTCGGGAATATATTTATACACTTGCTTATGATCATGGTTTAAATAGCTCAATTTTGTTGCAAAGTGTAGGTTATGACAATAAATCTAGTTTACTAATTGTAAAACGTTTAATTGCTCGAATGTATCAACAGAATCATTTTTCTATTTCGTCTAATGATTCTAACAAAAATCCATTTTTGGGGTACAACAAGAATTTGTATTCTCAAATAATATCAGAAGGGGTTGCCCTTATTGTGGAAATTCCATTTTCCCTACGATTAATCTCTTCCTTAGGGGGGGCGAAAATCGAACAATCTTATAATTTACGATCAATTCATTCAATATTTCCCTTTTTCGAGGATAAATTTCCATATTTAAATTATCTGTCATATGTACTAATACCCTATCCTATTCATCTGGAAATCTTGGTTCAAACCCTTCGTTACTGGGTGAAAGATGCTTCTTCTTTTCATTTTTTAAGGCTATTTCTTCACGAGTATTGTAATCGGAGTAGTCTTATTACTCCAAAAAAATCGATTTCGATTTTTTTAAAAAGTAATCCAAGATTATTCTTGTTCCTATATAATATTTATGTTTATGAATACGAATCTATCTTCTTTTTTCTCCATAGCAAACCTTCTCATTTACGATTAACATCTTCTGGAGTCTTTTTTGAGCGAATAGATTTCTATGGAAA